CAATAATTAATTCTCGCTGACCGCGGCCTATAGGGATCATCGAATCAATAGCAATAAGCCCCGTTTGAAGAGGCTCATATACAGAACGTCTCGAAATAATACCAGGCGCGGGAGATTCAATTAAGCGAAATTCCGAAGCTGAAATTTCACCTCTACCATCAATAGGTTTAGCCAGGGCATTTATAACCCGACCCAAATAACCCTCACTGACAGGTATCTCAGCAATTCGTCCTGTTGCTTTTACAGAACTTCCTTCTTGTATCATCAAACCGTCACCCATTAATACAACACCGACATTATTTGATTCCAAATTCAGAGCAATGCCTATTGTACCCTCTTCAAATTTGACTAATTCGCCTGCCATTACTTCATCAAGACCGTGAATACGAGCAATGCCATCGCCCACTTGAAGTACGGTACCTGTATTTACAATCTTGACTTCTCTATTATATTGTTCAATACGTTCACGAATAATATTATAAATTTCATCAGCTCGAATGGTTGTCATGAGTCTTTCTTAAATTAAATGAATTCTTTTTTGGAAACAAAAAAAAAATAATACCTTACCCACAGTCGAAGGACTAATCGGTTATTTCTTTCATTGTGCCAAACATGCCAATATTTGCGTTAATGGTACGTAAATGTAACTCGTTGCTCAAACAACTATTCAGGGTTCCTAGAGCCCCTTGTAGGGCTTGTTGGAAAACCCGTTGGCGTACTTGATTAATCGCTCTTTGCTGTTCAAAATGAATAGTTTCGTTTTTGTAATTTTCTAATTGTTCTAACGTTTTATAAGTTGACTGAATCAAATTCAATTTGTCTCGTTCAATTTCAGAATATCCATTCGCTCGAAACTGATCTGCTTCCGCTTCTACTTTTTGTAAGCGAATCCGGGCTTTTTCTAGCTGTTCAATGGCCCTTCCGCGCAGATCTTCTGAATTTCGAATAGTATTCATGATTCGCAGTTTTCGATTATCTAATAAATCACTTAATGAAAGTAGATTATCTTTCCATTCATTTCAAAACTTTCATGATCCCTTCCCGAACCAAACGTGAATCTTTCGATTCATTTGGCTCTCACGCTCAATTACTTCTATTTTTTAGGGTAAAATTCCATACCCTATCTTTTTTGAATGTAATGAACCTATCCTCTACTCTTTGCTCATATTCGAACAAAATTGGAAATGAATCAATAATCCAAAGCCAAAATTTTTTGAGGACGCTTCTGACCAAACAAAAAATATGTAATTGTCAGCAAAGTTGTTTTTTTTTTAATCCAAAAAAATTTCTTATTTGATATTTTTTTAAAAAATAGGTCATCAACTCAGCATTTGGCATTTAAACAAAAATGAAAAAAAAAAGAAAAAAGGATAAACCCCTTTCCAATACCAATAATAGTTTCAAATCTTTTTATCGATATGAGTGTTATATATCGATAAATTTCTAACTATTCCTTCGAAATGGAAAACCATTTCAATATTAATAGAGTGGTAGAAAGAGTACCATGCTGTGGCTGAACTTCAAACGGTTTAGCTTTAACCATGTTAATAGGTCCACATTATTGGTTGCTAGAGAATCAAAGTATATTTACCAACGAATCACGAAATGCTATGGTTCTTACATATGATTATATGATTTCTTAATTTATTCAGAAGTAATTCGCGAGATCATGCACCCTTATTTACTAGTTATACCGAAAAGGGGTGCAGCTGGTTGAATCCAGTCTATTCGTGAAATAAACAACTCGCACACACTCCCTTTCCAAAAAAGATCAATACACCAATCACTACACTAAGATTTATTGGATTTGTTGCTAAAATATCGGTATTAAATCCGAAACTCCCGGCAGATGGCCAGTGACCCGGGGAAACGAAAGAATCGGTTACATTTTTCATAAGATCTCCTCTTATAGATAGACTAAAAAATCGAACATCTTGTTTGTTGTATTCTTGAGCGATTTCCTATTTATAAATAAAAAATAGATTCAAAAATATTCCATTTCACAATGTATTTTCTTTTTCTCACTTGAGATTTCCAATAAGACTCAGACTTATGGGAATAGGATTAGGTACCGGCTTTTCGTGTAAATTGCGAAATACTGCGTTTGTTGCACCATTTCCGAAACAGCTTTTGAACTAAGAAGGGGAAGGAAGAAAGCGAATCGGTAACACTAAATCCTCAAATCTGCCCTTCCCCCAGTTTTCTCAACGCAACGCACAAATAATTGTAGTAGCGAAATCTTGGTATAATGCGAAAAGGCAAGCCGGCAGGCGTCAAGTCCAAAGAAAAAATACGTATTTTTGTTAGGATTAGGATTAAACAAACGGATTCGCAAATAAAAGAGCTAATGCTACAACCAATCCATAAATTGTTAAAGCTTCCATAAAAGCCAAACTAAGTAATAAAGTACCTCGTATTTTCCCCTCTGCTTCGGGCTGTCTCGCAATACCTTCTACAGCTTGGCCTGCAGCAGTACCTTGACCAACTCCTGGTCCAATAGAAGCAAGTCCTACAGCCAATCCAGCAGCAATAACGGAAGCAGCAGAAATAAGTGGATTCATGATAAATTCCTCACACAAAAAAAAGAAATAGTTAATGATACAATCAACGAAAAAATTATGACTAAATTATTCCATCGACTAAGATTCAGCCAGTCGAATTCAGTAAAAACTCCGAATTGAAATAAAAATATTCCATCAGATCATCAGAAAAACTTTCTACTTTTTAATTCCTCTTTATTGAGTCTTTCCTGAATTTATACAACTTGACTTGAATTTCTCATTTCTTTCTAACCATTTGTTGAATTCTTCGGCCCTTTCTTGCTTTATTTTTTCGTTTATGCAATAAAAAAAAAGACTTCGATTAATATCCCCCATCTAAATCTAAATTAAAGTAGGGCTTAATATTAGTTTATATTCATATATAACTAGGCAATATCTACTATCCAATATACATGTCTTTCTTCCATAACGTAAACCCAGCGTTCTTCCTTAAATTCAATTGGATTCTAGAATCTTTCTTTGAATTAAACTTTGAATTAAAACGTCTCCAGGAGTTGACTTATAACTATTCGATTCCATATGCCTAGTTCGGCCTTTCGATACGAATCAATACCCCTCTACTATCCCTTTTGCTTACTATCGAACATACCCGTATGTTCCCTAAGCAGATTGTCTTGAAACATATATTGACTTGATCTAAAAAAAAAAGAATCTTTCAAAATGAATTAATGATGACCTTCCATAGATTCGCCTATATAAGCTGCGGCTAAAGTTGCAAAAATAAGAGCCTGAATACCACTTGTAAATAATCCAAGAAACATGACAGGGATAGGAACTACTAAAGGGACTAAAGAAACAAGAACAACAACGACTAATTCATCAGCCAATATATTTCCGAAAAGTCGAAAACTAAGGGAGAGAGGTTTTGTGAAATCTTCTAAGATGTTAATGGGTAAAAGAATTGGAGTTGGTTGAATGTATTTACTAAAATAACTCAAGCCTTTTTTTGAAAGACCCGCATAGAAATATGCTACTGACGTGAGTAAAGCTAAAGCTACAGTCGTATTTATATCATTCGTAGGTGCGGCTAATTCGCCATGAGGTAACTGTATTATTTTCCAAGGTAAAAGAGCCCCTGCCCAATTAGAAACAAAAATAAATAGAAACATAGTCCCAATAAAGGGAACCCAAGGACGATATTCTTCTCCAATCTGAGTTTTGCTCACGTCTCGAATGAATTCAAGGACATATTCAAAGAAATTCTGACCGTCAGTCGGAATTGTTTGTGGATTTCGAGCAGCTATGGCGGCTGAGCTTAATAAGATAGCAATTACAACCCAAGAAGTAATAAGTACTTGGCCGTGGACTTGAAAACCGCCTATTTGCCAATAGAAATGTTGGCCGACTTCCACACCGGATATATCATATAATCCCTTTAGTGTATTGATTGAACATGATAGAACATTCATATTGTCCTCTGGCAGAAATATAACCGTAAAAAAATATTATTTTGATTCAACCATTGCTTTCTCGACTTGTCTACTTCAATCGTATATAATACCAACTAATCACATCATATCCCCAGCTATTTGTATATCTTTTTTGATATTCAGGAATCCTAACCGATTCTCCTCTATTAATTCAAGAATTCCATTTTTTCTTATGAATCAAGGATTTCTTATATAGCTAGAACGACCTTCACAAATTGCAAATACTAATTTGGTGAGAATTAATCGGATTGAGGCTATAGCGTCATCGTTTGCCGGAATCGAAATATCTGCAAGATCGGGGTCGCAATTTGTATCGATTAAACAAATCGTTGGAATTCCCAAAGTAATACATTCTCGAAGGGCTGTATATTCTTCTTGCTGATCAACGATGATTACAATATCCGGTAACCCTGTCATATATTTAATCCCACCCAGATATGTTTGCAAGTGAGATAACTGTCTCTTCAACATGGCTGCATCTCTCTTCGGAAGACAGGCAAGTCTTCCCGCCTTTTGTTCCATTCTCAAGTCTCTGAATTTATGAAGTCTAGTTTCTGTGGTGGACCAATTCGTTAACATACCCCCAAGCCATTTCTTATTAACATAATGACACCGAGCCCTTATTGCAGCCCGTGCTACTGAATCAGCTGCTTTATTTTTTGTCCCAACAATTAAAAATTGTTTTCCTTTACTTGCTGCATCAAAAACTAAATCACAAGCTTCTGATAAAAAACGAGCAGTTCTAGTAAGATTTGTAATATGAATACCTTTACGCTTTGCCGAGATATAGGGTGACATTCTAGGATTCCATTTCCTAGTACCATGGCCAAAATGAACTCCCGCTTCCATCATCTCTTCCAAATTGATGTTCCAATATCTTCTTGTCATTTATCCTCGCACTTTCTCTTTTTTTTAAGAGATGAGGTATCCCGAAATAAAAAATTGTTCCGACGGAACCTTCTCTTCGACAGCTAATTGACCGTTGATACACAATCCAAACCATTACTTCCTTTCTATTCCTTATTATCTATTATCCTATAAAAAAAAAAAAGAAAATGCCCACAATAAATATAGAACAAATAAATAGGAGGAATCCGTTCTTAAATTGCCTAAACTAGGATTTTGATAGATGATTTCCATTTTTTTTAAACACAAGAATTAAAAAATTCTCTGTGGTAAAACAAAATATCGTTCATTTCCCCCTCAAATAGATTCTTTTTTTTGTTTTTCAAAGGAATGCTCCTTTGTTGGCTTGAACGATGTACTAATCCTTTGAATCCGGTACCAACAGGTATCATTCCTCCCAGAACCACGTTTTCTTTTAGACCTTTTAACCAATCAATACGGCCCCGGAGAGCCGCTTTTGCTAAAACTCGAGCAGTTTCTTGAAAACTCGCTTCGGATATAAAACTTTGAGTATTCAAAGAAGCTCTCGTTATTCCCAATAAGACGGCTCGGTAAGAGATCGCTTCTTCCAAAGCACGCCCTGTTCGTTCCGCTCGCAACAATCCAATTAGCTCTCCTGGTAAAAAAACATTAGACATTCCGTCTTCTGAAACCAAGACTTTTGATGTTATTTGACGTACAATAATTTCGATATGCCTATTGTGGATCTGTACCCCTTGGGATCGATAAACCTTTTGGATCTTATTAACCAAAGAAATACGACTTTGCACTATAGTTAGCTCGGCGCCAATCAAGAATCCCCAAGGAAATCCAAGAATTCCTGTTATACGCTCATTCCAAGCGTCAATCCTCCTTTCTAGATTCATCGATATTGACTCAAGCGAACGAACTTCTAAGACCTGTTCCACCTTTGGAAGGCCTTGCGTTATATCACCAGACCTCGATTTTTCATATATAAATGTAACTAATGTATCTCCTTCATAAACAATTTCCCCATAATGACCATGAACAGTTGCTCCTGGGGTGGCCAAATAGGGTTTCGCTGCTCTTATTACTACAGAGCCGACTTGAACAATTAGAACTTGACCCGCCTTTACATGTGGCCCGTTTTTAGCTATACATACATTTTCACAAAGAAATTGTCCAAGACTTATTTTTGTGGAAGTCTCTTCACAAGAATTGTGGTGAAGACAATACCAATTCAATTTGAACGGATTCAAAATACTGTTACTTACCGAATCGGAATTATAACCCTTACGATTTTCATCGATTAAATAATATTTCATTACTCGAAAAGTTTGTTTTAAATTATCAAGTTGCAAATAGTTCGTTACCAAGATCTGATTACGAGTTATTAACCGGTAAAATGAAAAAAAATTCGCAATTTGAAGAGCTGTTCCAAAAGGACCCGACGAATTCCGAATTGAAATTCTCGGGTCGGGTTCTTTTTCTTTGTAATATTTTAGACCCTTGAATGGACCCATTCGAAAACAATTGGCTGATGACAAAATGAGAAAAGATTGGCATTCCTTCGTTCTATTCAACAACGTACGAACAGTTTCATAATTTTGACTAAAAGATTGTTGAAGTCTTGTTTTTGAATAAATAGAAAAAAAAGGATTCATACGAGATGATCCATTATCAAAAAGCAATCCTGAACCCGATGGATCGTTCCTTTTTCCAGTATACGAAATAGTGGATTTCACTAAATCGATTCTTAGGAAATTTTGAATCATATCATTTGTCTTTACTTCAACAAAGGAGGCACGCGCCTCTTCACTAGACGCACTTTTTTTGTCTTGATCCCAATTCAATACTAAACAAGTCCGAACTAATTGAATACTTGTGTCAGAAATTCCCCGAATCGGCTTGCCATTTCCATAAAGGATATAATTGACAACTCGAAGTTGCACCTTATCCCTTTCCTGCAACAGATCCTGAGGGAAAAGTGTTGATAAACTTATACCATCCGTTATTTCATATGTGACTACGGGTCGAACTAAAACAAAATACCTTTTCTTAGTAGGTGTAATTCGTTGGACATAGATCCAATTTTTCAAATGTTTCGATTTTGTTTGTCCCCTTCCCGGCGGTATCAAAATGCCCCTGTGTCGAGATATTTTATCTGTTTTTCCGGGAAAATGTAGATTTCCCGAAAAGATTTTTAATTCAATCTTTTTTTTTTTCTTCTCTATTCGGACCAACCCGCCTACGCGGCTTCTTATATTTAAAGTTATTTGTGTATCTATTCCAATGATACTATTGTTCCGTACCATTATGGAAGAAGATCGTGGTAAGATATGTACTTCCTCGGGAATGAAAAAAAAGCGATCTACTTGCATTTGACCTTTTGTTCTAAATTCTTTGACTCCTCGATATTCAATCAAACCCTCTTTTTTTATGATTGAATGCGCCTCTATAGTCCCATATTTTGTAATTCCCGAACTAGCCCTTCGGTATCTAGGATCATCAAAATAAGCAAGAATACTCTTTCTCCGGAAACTGCCATTTATGGGTATTTCAATCGAGATACCTGAAGGGGGCATTAATTCTTTCTCTCGTTCTTGAGTCGATTGAAATGGAATGGTGAATCGATTTCGTCGTCTCTTTGCCAATAAACCGGAATTTGTGTCAGGATATATGAGATTAGAATGCCCAGTTCTTACGATTCGATTAAGTTTTGAATAATCAGCAATTCTACCCCCTTTTTTACTAGAAATAGAAAGATCTGAACTCCAAAATTTATGTCTCGTGTGAGCCTTGGTCAATGAAGAGTTCGAAATATATCTTTGTTCGACAGAAAGAAAATGGGCGTTCGTTTGGTCTTGATCCTTATGTAGCGAACGTGGGGCCGCAATGGATTTGTGTGGCCTTCCGGCTAATACCCACAAATGGCTTGTTTTTGGTAAGAGATGAACATTACCATATGTAAATTCAGGTGCATGATCCACGTCGGTACTCCAATGCATTTCTCCCTCTGAGTCAGAATAAATATGTTTTCGAACCTTTTCTTTAAAACTCAAAGTGGATGTTCCCGCGCGAATTTCAGCAATCACTTGTTCTGATTCTACATATTGCTCGTTTTGAACTAAAAGAAAACTTTTTGGCGGAATATTCACATTATGGATAATATCTTCACTCTCAATAGTGACATCCAAGTCTATATAACATAGAAAGGCAGGGTGGCCGTGACGTGTACGGGTGGGATGAACCAAATCCTCATTGAATTTTATTTTTCCATTAGAAGGGGCTCGTACATGTTCTGCAGTACCCCCCGTGAAGACTCCGCCAGTATGAAAAGTTCTTAATGTTAGTTGAGTACCCGGCTCTCCAATGGATTGCCCCGCAATAATACCTACAGCTTCTCCTAATTCGACCAGGTCGCCGTGAGTAGGACTCCGGCCATAGCATAATCGACAGATCCAAGATGTATTTCTACAGGTAAAGGGAGTTCGAATAGATATTGGTTGGACTCGAAAGGTTATCAATCGATTAACAAGTCCAACCCCAATATCCTGATTTCGAGCGGCAATGCACCGCGGACCCATATATATATCGTCTGCTAATACACGACCAATTAGTGTTTGTATAAAAATTCTTTCCGGTATCGTACTGTTTTGGGGACTCACAGAAATACCACGTATGGTGCCACAATCTCTTCTACGTACAACAATATGTTGAACTACTTCAACAAGTCTTCGCGTGAGATATCCAGCATCTGAAGTTCGGACCGCCGTATCCACAACCCCTTTACGGGCCCCGTAGCAAGAAATTATATATTCTGTTAAAGAGAGTCCTTCGCGTAAATTACTTTGAATAGGTAAATCAATCATTTGTCCTTGTGGATCCGACATTAATCCTCTCATGCCTACTAATTGGTGTACCTGAGAGGCATTTCCTCTAGCTCCTGAAAAGGACATCATATGAACTGGATTATAAGGGTCAGTCATCCTAAAATTAGGATTCATTTCTTGTCGCAAATGTTCACTTGTAGCATACCATATCTCAATGGATTGACGTAATTTTTCTACCGCGTGGATATTCCCATAATGGTGGTGCTTTTCCAAAATAAAACTTTGTTGCTCAGCATCTTGGACTAGCCATCCCTTAGAAGGTATTGTTAAAAGATCATCAATTCCTAATGAAATAGATGTAGCAGTGGCTTGCTGGAATCCTAGAGTCTTTACTTGATCCAGGATGTGTGATGTATATGCCATTCCAAAATGATCTATTAATCTGCTAATAAGTCGTTTCATGGCAATTCCATCTATTACTTTATTGTGAAAGACCAGATTTGCCCCTTCTGCCATAAGTACCTCCATATTCCGCTGAGTGGGATTCGACAATGAGTGGGTGTAAGTTAGTGATTGGAAAACTTCCTTTTCTCGATCTTAATTCGGGTAGAAATTCACGAACTATGGTCCTGGTTGAACTCGGCCGGGCCGAATTCCATTGGTATCATAGAGTTACTTCGCAAGATATGATTAAGTACCATATGAGCAGGCTTGAAAAAATCCTTGTATAGCTTCTTCAATTTCTCGATAAAACGAAATCTGACCAACGGTTGTTCGAATATATATATAAATTATTTCTTTTTTTACACTTCTTACTATTAGATAATGTCCATAAATCTCATGATAGGTACCCAAAGATTCATAGTGAACTTCAATGGGAGCTTCTCTTGAAGCAACAACACGTTGATCTAGTTGCCACCGGAGCCACAAAGGACTATCTAAATTGATTCTTTTTTGACGATAAGCCCCAATTGCATCATAGGAATTACAAAAAAAGGGTTCTTTCGTATACTTATAATTTGGATGGTTCCATTTTTCATTTTGATAGTTTCTTCGACTCCATGGATTATATCTATTTGCACAAATACCTCGACGATTCCCACTCGTTAATACATAGAGCCCAATAAGCATATCTTGAGTTGGTACGGAAATGGGATCCCCAATGGCCGGAGACAAAAGATTCATATGAGAAAACATAAGTAAACGGGCCTCCGCTTGGGCCTCCAAAGATAAAGGTACATGAACAGCCATTTGATCCCCATCAAAGTCTGCGTTGAATCCTTTACAAACCAATGGGTGTAAACAAATA